GATTTTTTGAATATGCCTATATCTATCGCTTTTGCTTCATTGATTTGATTCTCTCAATAGATACCGAGATTCATATTGGAAATCAAAAATATAGTAATTCAAACTATAAGACATAGGAGTAATTCAGATTGATCAGAACAAATAGATATAGCAAATAAATGGAATTGGATGCTATGTCAATCCCATATATGGAATTGATATTCGCATATATCAAGATAATATTGTAGATTGATATATAGATCCATATCAAATGCAGCCTCTATCTTTATTTTATTCCAGGGGGCAGCTTTATAACAAGAATCTAACTAATAAATAGTATGGTAGAAAGATTCATCTATTTCTTTCTACCATACTATCTATCTATTAGAATACTGCCGATTCTAGTCCACTCATTTCATTTAAGACATGAAATTGGAATCTTTTTCATTTTATTTCGTCAATTTTGGCTAAGAACTCAGAAGTCAAGTTTCATTCAAATTAGTTAATAATTAATCGTTTTGACTGACTGTTTTTACATAAATGATAAGTAGAAAAGCGGTAGGAACTAGAATAAATAGTGCAGTAGCAATAAATGCAAGAATATTTACTTCCATAATCTCATCGGTTTTTTACTTCGCAATAACTCGGGATTTAATCCCATAGAGATGATAAATCTTTGGCCTGTAAATTCAATGAATGAATATTACCTCTCGATGATCTTGAATCAGATCAATATCATGAATAACAATATCTGAACTATCAAATAAATTCGTCGTCGAGAATTGAATAGTATAACATAGGAAGTTCTTTTATCCATACCGCCCCAAACTTGGATTGCTGACCTAACCCAAAATTCCTTTATTTATTTATCATTTTTTATTATCTGTTCTTTTTTTCTCTCTAATCTATCTAGTTCCTTCTTGTACAATCATCTGATGAAGTCTCATCAAATAGCTCTTCCACTTCCAGTGGTCACATAGTTACAAACCCAAACAAACAATAAAAGCTAAATGGAAAAAGAAAGGAGTTTAGAACGAAACTATTTTTGACTTGGAAGACAAAGAAGTGTGATAAAGATGAGACCGTATAAAATGAATATTCATCAAATTTACTATTTTCCGATTTGTTCTTTCGTCGATGGGGCCTTAAAACAAAATGAAAAATAGGAAAAATGATTCATTCGCCTTTCTAAGAGGAGTAGGATCTTTGGTTGATCTGTCCTTCCCCCTCCTTTCTTCGTAGATTATTAGCCCCGGGACACCTATACCAAAAGCTCAGTGTGCAATTTGCATGAAATCTATTTTGCAACTTCAAACTAGTAAGTCAGGTTCCATAAATCCGTAGCCAGAAAAATAAATTGTTTTTTTTTGTTTTTTCTGGAAAGTATTTTCTTATATTCAATTTTGTATTGGACAAGAAAGGAATTCCTTTTGTGTATGCGCGCCTCAAAAAAGTATAGTACTCGATTCCATTACATGCATCGGGGGCAATCGAAAAAGCCAGCATTTCTTGGAATACTGACTATAATGCTACCAATAATTGTACTAATCCAACCGCATATGTCTTTCTCCTACCAAAAGGAAAGAAAAAAGAAATAAGGATTTCCCCTTTGCTTTGACAATGGAATTCTTCCCCCGGTCCCCTTCAGAAAAAGGGAGAGATTTTTTGATATATTTATTGGATCCGTCGGGACTGACGGGGCTCGAACCCGCAGCTTCCGCCTTGACAGGGCGGTGCTCTGACCAATTGAACTACAATCCCAGGGAAATACGGGATCTAGCAGAAAATTTGATTCTTTTTTATCTCCGGATCGGGTATTTCTGAAGTACAAAGGGAGTTATATCATCTCATGGCGGATTGGCGAATTATTGGGCCGAGCTGGATTTGAACCAGCGTAGACATATTGCCAACGAATTTACAGTCCGTCCCCATTAACCGCTCGGGCATCGACCCAGGAAGAATCAATTTTCGACTTATTGGTAATCCATGATCAATTTCCTTTCGTAGTACCCTACCCCCAGGGGAATTCGAATCCCCGCTGCCTCCTTGAAAGAGAGATGTCCTAAACCACTAGACGATGGGGGCCCGCTTGACCAACGGCCATCATACTATGATCATAGTATGATCCGTTTTTTGAAATTGTCAATATAATCAAATGATTCTAGCCGAGGGATCTTTCCCCCTTTCAGAATTGCATAGAATTGTTTTTTATTCGTCATTGACGAATTATTCATTAGAATCGACATTAGAAATCTAGTAGTAGTATTTTTTTTTTTTTTGAATTATTTCAATTGAATTTATTTCTATTCGAGTCGGTCTTGAAACAATTCATTGCATTTTCTCCTAGACTTCCTAGGTAAATCCATTTTATTATTCAACAATGAGCCACTAGACACTATGTATCTACTGCACGTACTTAATGCATATATACTTATGTTTATAATATATGTACATATAAATATTTTATCCACATAGTGAATAATTCCGGAATTAAATAAAAAAGGCCCTTTTAACTCAGTGG